CTCCGTACTGCTGAAAGATTTAACCGCACACTTGAAAAATAGCCCAAAAGGTGAAATGAATGTTCGGAGAATTGGTTTATTTGGATCATTCCTGGTTGAGACCAAACATCAAAATGACATTGCCATAAATGGATAAGATAGTATTTCCATTTATTCATCAAAAAGGGCGCATTCTTTGAAGCCAAAATGGATTTTCCTTGATATCGAACATAATGAATGAAAGTATCTGTGAAGAATGATAAGGTAGACGAAAAATCCTTAGCAAAGACTTCGACAAAACCTTCCGTTTTTGCATAGAAATAGATTCGCTCAAAAAAAACACTAAAAGATTTTAATCGTAAATGAGAGAATTTGTTACGCAGAAAAAGGAAGATAGATTCGTATTCACATACATAAAAATGATATAGGAATAAGAAAAATCTTGGATTACTTTTTGAAAAAGTAGAAATCGATTTTTTTGGAGTAATAAGACTATTCCAATTACAATACTCATAAAGAAACAACCTTAATAAATGAAAGAAAGGGGTATCTTTCACCCAGTATCGCAAGGTTTGAACCAAAATTTCCAGATGGATAGGATAGGGGATTCGTACATCTGACACATAATTTAAATATGTCAATTTATCCTCGAAAAACGGAAAAATGGAATGAATTGATCGCAAATTATTATAATATTTTATGATTTCTGCCTCCTCTAAGGAGGAGCTTAATTGTAGGGAAAATGGAATTTCCACGACGATGGTAAAACCTTCTGATATTATTTGAGAATATAAATTCTTGTTATAACCCCAAAATTGATTTTTTTTAGAATCATTAGCAGAAATAATCAAATGATTCTGTTGATACATTCGAGTAATTAAACGTTTTACAATCAGTAAACTAGATTTATTGTCATAATCTACATTTTCTGCAAAAATGGATCCATTAAAATCATGACCATAAGCAAGTCCATAAATATACTCACGAAAAATAAGTGGGTATAGGAAGTCCTGTTGGCGCGATATATCTAGTTCTAAATCTACTTGATATTCCTCCATTTTTGAAATTCAATTTGAATTTGGTCAAAGGATCAGGGATTCATTGATTCTCAAATGATACATAGTGCGATACAGTCAAAACAAGGTATTCTATATTCTAATTAGAATAAAAAATGAGTATGAATAGATACCTAGAAAACAAGTAAAACCCATCAACGGACTCTCTCTCCTCGCTTTTTCCATCTAATTGTTCTAGGATAACAAGCTAGTTAGAAATCCTTTATTTTCTCAGCCTAATCGCTCTTTTGATTTTGGAAAAAAAAAAAAGATCTTTATCAATATACTCTTTCTTCTACACATTTATCGCCATCGCATAATGGAGAATAGCTAATAGTTAGGACTCATAACAAAAATCAATCAATAAATAATCTATTCGTGGCAAAAGCTTTTCCCACATCAAGCACTAATCAATTTTTAACATACAATTAGATGGGTAATCATTCAAATTAAAAACGAAAGCTCGTTGCTTATTGTTTCCCTATAATTGGAGCCGCCAAGCTCTATCCCTTTATTAATTCAACCCCAACTGCATTTTTTTCTTTCGATCCAAGAATTCAAACAAAAATTTTGGCCGGATCCAATAAGAATGAAATATTTTTTTTAATTCGCCGTTGTATTGATACGACATGCTGCTTTTTCCATTCATTCCTTTCTGGATCAGTCGTGGTTTTACAAACTCTACCGATGGTATGGACGAACTAATTGCTTCATAGAAATGTGTAAAAAATTGAGTCGCGCTTAAAAGCCGAGTACTCTACCATTGAGTTAGCAACCCTAATAAAATTTAAAAAATAGGATGTGTATATTCAATCGCAATAAAAAAGCCTACGGAACGGTAACGTGAATAAATCGATCGATTTATTCATGTTCGAATTATATTTGTTTGATATGCTCTTGTCAATATGAGTATTGAAAAACGAATATAAAAGAAATACAATTGAGAGAAAAAAAACAAAAACAAGCAAAACAGATTAAAATTAGAAAATGAAATATAGATTCTATTTATATATKATATTATATATTATAKAAAAATGAAATATAGATTCTATTTATATATTATTAATAGATTATTTATTCTATCTATATTATCTATTTTATTTAATTATTTTATGTTATAATTATTAAATCGAACTTCTATTCTAAACTAAAAAATTATAGAAAAAACTTCTTAATAGTTCCCCCTGTTGTGTGAAATTCACATCGAAAAACGAAATCGTTGTTCTCTATTAAGAATCGGAAGAACCCTTTTCGTAAAATCTTGGTCTGCTTAATAAGTTTCTATTCCAATACGAAAAGAAAAAAGGGCAATATACAGGGTGGGTAACAAAAGTTATGTTATGATATTTAGTTTGATCTATGGTCCGAAACGAAACTACGGGATAGAAAAGAATACACCACTCCTAACGATCCATAGGATTCATTATGGATACAAGCTAAGAATAAGAATAAATAAAAATTTTTGT